TGACCAATTTAAGGTAAAAAAGGGGGTTGCTCCTTCAGCAAAACTTGGATAAAGTTGAGCCAAAAGATCCCGATTCAGGATAAATTCATGAGGAAGCGGTATTTCTTTAGGATCCACTCCAGCGTTTAGAAATTGGTTAATCGGTAAAGATACATGTACTTGATGTCCTGCCCAAGAAAGGGACCCAAGTCCTAGTAGCCCTGCTAAATGGTGATTCAACATAGATTCTACATCTTGGAACCAAGCCAATTTTGGAGCTGCTTTGTGATAATGGAACCAACCAGCAAAAAGCATTAAGGCTGCGAAGACCAAGGCGCCAATTGCGGTACAATAAAGTTGTAATTCACTAGTTATTCCGGATGCTCGCCAAATCTGAAAAAAGCCAGAGGTTATTTGTATTCCTCGGAAGCCTCCGCCCACATCTCCGTTCAGGATTTCTTGGCCCACTATTGGCCAAACCACCTGAGCACTAGGTCCAATGTGAGTAGGATCGCTCAGCCATGCTTCATAATTGGAAAAACGAGCACCGTGGAAATACATGCCACTCAGCCAAAGAAAGATGATAGAGAGTTGGCCGAAATGGGCACTAAATACTTTTCGAGAGATTTCCTCCAAATCACTGGTATGACTATCAAAATCGTGAGCATCAGCATGTAGGTTCCAGATCCAAGTGGTAGTATCAGGTCCCTTAGCTATTGTTCTTGAGAAATGACCGGGTTTAGCCCATTCCTCGAAAGAAGTTTTTATGGGATCCCTATCTACCAAAATTTTGACTTCTGGTTCCGGCGAACGAATAATCATTGAGTCCTCCTCTTTCCGGACAACACATACAAAGAAACCCGCCAACAGTCACTCAAGTAATTAGTGAACCGATGATAGATACTTAGAATTTTTTTCTTTCTCTTCTATCTCCCATCTATTCATCTATTTTCTTTAGTTATTCACTAGAGCAATTATGATCTGGAAGTTGATCTGGGGCAAGTGTTCGGATCTATTATGACATATCCACAGGGTGCTCAACGGACCCTTTTTTTTTTTTTTTAATTAAAAAAAAAGTTTTCGCGCCTTTACATTGGTACACAAAGAGCGTTTTTTATAACCTAACCTAGTGTATTCATATTTCAATTATTAAGTTCGGAAATGTAGCCTATTTTTTTATAGAGGATATTATCCTATTTCAATAAACGCTTATTTAGTCATTACTAAGAAACATTCTAGTATTCATATTTAGTCATTTTAAAATCTCTTTTATTGGTTTTATTTTAATAGTCGAAAAGAAAAAATAGAAAAAACTAGATATATAGATATTCTCATATTCATGTACTACTTACCCCTAGAGACTACCAGATGAAATAGAACGATTTGAGATGAGAAAAGGATATAATGGAATTTTTTTTCTTTGATTGGTTCTTCTAAAAAAAGAATCTATTTTATTTGACCGAGAGGGCCAAGAAACTAAAAAACGATTAATTGTAAAAACAAATAAAGATATATATAGAATAAAAAAAAAGAAACAAAGGGAAAGTTCTTATTCGAAGCGCCTCGTGATCGTCAACCAATTCTGTGCTTCAATATAATTACCAGGAGTAAGCGTTATAGCCTGTTTCCAATACTCAGCGGCTTGAGCAAACCAAGCCTCCGCCATTTCAGAATCTCCTTGTTGAATGGCCTGTTCTCCACGGTCGGAATAGGCGGGTCAATTCCCTCCCTGAGAACCGTACTTGAGAGTTTCCTACCTCATACGGCTCGACAACCAACTCTTTTGTTTTGGTGTACCAGTTTTTTAACTTTAACCCACTTTATATCTAATTGAATGAGATTCCTTATAGATATTTGGTTTTTCTTGGATTAAACAAAAGAGAGTAATTACATGAGTTTCAAACTTTCATTTTGATTTAATTAATATATTAATTAATATAATAAGTTTTATCTTTTCTCCTACCTTCAGAAAAAAAAGGCATATCCACTGTTATTAGATATTAGAATTTTCTGAAAGGTAACTATCCCGCTTTCAGATAAAAATTTATATAGAATCTTTGAAAAAGACTTTTTTTCATACTTCATAAAAAATAAAAAGACTTACTGTCTTTAGGATCTGATGCTACACCGCTGCTCAATACCTTAGGGGATCTACTCTATTACATAAGTAGATTCCTAAGATTTATCTCATATTATGATATAAATAAACAGCTTTTGTTGTATCGGTCCAAAACCTTTCCAATTGATCTTTACGGTGCTTCCTCTATCAATTAAATCTTTTTTTATCCATAGAAAGAAAGTATTTAGGCATATCTAGTCTTCACTTCATATTTCGACCTATGAAGTTTATTTATTTGCTACAGCTGATAAAAAATCGTTTTGGACGATGCTTATGTAGAAAGCCCTTTTTTTGTTTCTAGTATTTCATTGACTAGCTGTTCGTTCTTTTTTTCTATAGTGGAGATAGTCGCACGTAATGACAGATCACAGCCATATTATTAAAAGCTTGTGGTAAAAAGGGGTTTCGTTCTAATGCCCGAAAATAATATTCTAAAGCTTTGGTATGTTCCCCATTACTTGTGTGGATAAGGCCTATATTATAGAGTATATAACTTCGATCATAGGGGTCAATTTCTAGTCGCATAGCTTCATAATAATTCTGTAATGCTTCCGCATAATTTCCTTCAGATTGAGCCGACATCCGTTACGGTCGTCATTCGCTTTAACGAATTCTCCGTTTCAGAACCGTATGTGAGATTTTCATCTCATACGGCTCCTCCTTTAGGTGCATAATGAAAATAATATATGGAAAAAAGTGATGTCATTATGAACTAAGCGGGGCTAATGTTTTTACAAGAAATCCCTAGCCAACCTTCTTGCAAAAGATCTTTTCTTACTACCAAGTGGGTTCATGCTAGATAAAAATAAAAAAGGAAACTCTAAAAATTTCTTTGTTCTCAACGCCCCTAAATTTCCAGGAATTAGTCACTTCAACAGTCTTCAATGGTTATACGGGTATCCAAAGTACGAACGAGATGGATGTTTATTGTTCCAACCATTTTAATTAGTCCCAATCCAAAATAAGAAGAAGAAAGGGAATCATTTTGAAGAAAGTTTTCGTGTTGTTGATTTCTCGGCGTAGTGCTTCTTCCCCGATGCCTCCTATTCGTATATTGTATTAGTGTAGTAGGATTGATCTCTAATACGGGAACCATAGGTAAAAACCTTTTGCTCAATACTAGAATTCACAATTGAAGCATCTAAGGCTGCATTAATCGTGGATACATGACAGAAGGGATTGCTTTTTTTATATTCTAAACTTCACCTTCAAAAGCGTAGATTTTTTTTTCAATACTCGTGTTTCTTTCTATTCCAAATCGGCGAGAAATAAAAAAAATAATGATAATCAAATCGCACCATCTCTGTAATAAGTAAATGCCTCTTTTTCTCCGGAAGTTGTCGGAATGACTCGTAATAAGATATCGGCTACAATTGTAAAGGTTTTATCAATAAAATTTCCATTTATACGCGATCTTGGCATAGGTAGTAATCCATTCTATAACTCTTTTTATTTCCTTTACCTTTTCTTTTGTAAGAAAATTTTCTCACAAACAAAGGAATTGTATAGTACGAACTCACATAAAAGCGGACTCATAAAAAAAACCTTCTATCTACTTCCAATTCCAATTTTTCCGGTCAAAAAAGGGATCTATTAACCATAATCTAAAAAACGATGAATAACTCGCTATTCACCCAGGTACTCAGTCATAATCCTGATGTCGGAGAGATGGCCGAGTGGTTGAAGGCGTAACATTGGAACTGTTATGTAGACTTTTGTTTACCGAGGGTTCGAATCCCTCTCTTTCCTTACTTTCAACTAATTCACCAATCGTACGTGATTGACCACAATGTATCAAATCAAATAAAAAAGAATAGATATAAAATCTACCTTGTTTTGATTTTGAAATAGATTCTTTATTCCTAATTTTTTTGATATGGAAAATGCTGGGAAGAGCAAACAAGGGATCCAAATCTCCCTACCAATCTATGATACGTGAATAGGAAAAAGATTCCCCGACAAAATCCCTTACCTTGTGCGTGCCTTTTTTTTTAATAAAAAACGAGGGCAAAGCGGAGTTGTCCGAACTCTTGTTTTTAGTTATTTTTTTTACTTAAGTTAGGTTTATTAAGTCTGTCGAGAGTAATATTCTACGACAAGCAATTCATTTATTTTCAAACCGACGCATTTCCTATCTATTATTTGATTGACTAACCCTTCATATTGGAATGTGTGAAGAGTCAGATGGTTTGGCAATTCCTCAGGGGCAGATGAATCAAGAAGATTTTGAACCAAAGTTCTAGAGTTTTGTTCATCCTTCACTGTAATAATATCTCGGGGTTTGCAGCGATAACTTGGTATATCAACTATACGACCATTAACTAAAATATGTCCATGGTTAACTAATTGGCGCGCTTGAGGAATAGTCAAAGCCATACCCAATCGAAAAAGGATGTTATCCAAACGCATTTCAAGTAATTGTAGTAAAACTTGACCTGTTGACCCCTTGGCTTTTCCGGCGATACGAACATATTTAAGTAATTGGCGTTCTGTAAGACCATAATGAAAACGCAATTTTTGTTTTTCTTCTAAACGAATACGATATTGAGATTTTTTTCCGGAGCGTGATTGGTTTCTAAGATCGCTTCCTGCCTTAGGCCTTTTACTAGTTAGTCCCGGTAAAGCCCCCAGACGGCGTATTTTTTTAAAACGAGGCCCTCGGTAACGTGACATAAAGACTCCTTTTTTATTGAAATTGTACAAAACTAAACAAAATTAAAACTGAACTAAATGATAATGATAAATGACGTGAAATCCACTCCAATAAACTATTGGAATACAAAGAGTAAGAAGATATATTCTCTCAATATACAGATTTTTTTTATTGTATATACAATATATATAAATCAAATAAATCACAAAAATTTTTCTTTATTTTCTTTATTTATTTTGCAAAGATCTAACTCTTTTACCCAATATATCTTCCTATATGGAAGTTTATATGACATAATATAAATGGAGTGGTAACTCTTGGAAAAAGGTGAAAGAAGTCTTTTCAATCTTCTTTGATTTTGAAAGTGCATTAAAAATCATGTAAAAAAACGAAAAAAATATGGAAAAGCCGGCTATCGGAATCGAACCGATGACCATCGCATTACAAATGCGATGCTCTAACCTCTGAGCTAAGCGGGCTCAAATAAATATATCATTAAATAAATAAAACATAACCTTAATTAATAGAATATAGCAGTATATCGACTTTCTAATTTTCATTTTATTAGTTTCTAAATAAGAAAATCTTAATTCGATCATAAATCTTTTTTTTTTTAGTTAAATGATATCTGATTTGAAATTCTTGTTTTTTTGTTCTAACCTCATGCTATTATTATTTTATACTTTTTTTTTCTTTTTATTTCTAATATTATAGAATTATTCGAATTAATATTCGAATAGAATTTTTTATAATTATTCGAATTTCAAATCTACGAAGTAGACTTAAAATCTTTTTCCATTGCACATTGTAGAATTCTAAGTTTTAATAATAATTATCAATTTCTTTTCATGAAAGTAAAAAAAAAAAAAGAATCGACCGTTCGACTATTTCTTCAAATTTAAGACAAATATGAGAAAAGGAAGAACATATATATGTTATGTAATATATAACCATATTGAATTGCAAATAAAAAAATGATAGAATCTTTGTTGATTAGACTCAATCAATATGGGTCGGGCTCAAAAAAATGAAAGAAGATACCAAAGAAAAAAGTATCTATATGTAATGAATTCCAAGGTTTCAGCATAAGAAAAAGTGGAAAGACATCATAATGAGATCCTAATAAAAATAAAAAAGGGGATATGGCGGAATTGGTAGACGCTACGGACTTAATTGGATTGAGCCTTGGTATGGAAACCTACTAAGTGATAACTTTCAAATTCAGAGAAACCCTGGAATTAACAATGGGCAATCCTGAGCCAAATCCTTGTTTACGCGAACAAACCCCGGTTTAGAAAGCGAGAAAAAAGGGATAGGTGCAGAGACTCAATGGAAGCTGTTCTAACAAATGGAGTTCACTAGCGTGTGTTGATAAAGGAATCCTTCGATCTAAACTTCAAATCAAAAAGGATGAAGGAGAAAAACCTATATTGTCTAAATATAGGTAACACAAAACGATCTCAAAAATAACGACCTGAATCTCGATTTCTATTTTTTTATAAACAAAATAGAAATGTTGTGAATCAATTCGAAGTTTAAGAAAAAATCAAATATTCATTGATCAAATGATTCACTTCATAGTCTGATAGATCCTTGGTGGAACTTATTAATCGGACGAGAATAAAGATAGAGTCCCATTCTACATGTCAATACTGACAACAATGAAATTTATAGTAAGATGAAAATCCGTTGACTTTTAAAATCGTGAGGGTTCAAGTCCCTCTATCCCCAACTCTACTTCCCAAAAAGTCTGTTTGACACCTTACCTTTTTTTAGTTATTCAAGAATTCATTATCTTTTTTCATTCATCCTACGCTTTTACAAACTAATTTCTTTTCTGATTATATACAAGTCTTGTGGGATATATCATACACGTACAAATGAGAAAGAAATATTGATTTGAATGATTTAGAATCTATATCATTTTTCATTTTCAAACTTAGAAGGTCCTCGTTTATTTAGAAGATCCAAGAAATTCCCGGTCCAAAACTTTTTTAATTTATTACTATTGACATAGACCTAAGTCATCTATTAAAATGATAATGATACTTCGGTAATGGTCTGCATAGCTTAGGTGGTAGAGCATAGGACTGAAAATCCTTGTATCACCATTAGTATGATACTTCGGTAATGGTCGACATAGCTTAGTTGCAGAGGACTGTAAACCCTCATGTCACCATTAGTATGATACTTTAGTAAAAATAAAGGTTGGCATAGCTTAGTTGCAGAGGACTGTAAATCCTTATGTCACCTTTAGTAAAATCGGGATGATACTTCAGTAGATGATATTTCAGTAGATGATACTTCAGTAGATGATAGTAGATGATACTTCCGTAGATGATACTTCCGTAAAGGTCGACATAGCTTAGTTGCAGAGGACTTAAAGTTCTCGTGTCACCGGCCGGGATAGCTCAGTTGGTAGAGCAGAGGACTGAAAATCCTCGTGTCACCAGTTCAAATCTGGTTTCTGGCATAGGATTAATTATTTCTATTCTTCAAATTAAACGTATTTTTAGTAAAAAAAGTGCAACCACTCTTTTCTTTATCCCCCTCTCTTTTTTTGTTCATGTTGGAGATCCATGCGTTCAAAAAGAATTTATAATACTTTATACATAATACATATTCGAAAGGAAAGGTTAAATGAGTTCTGTTTGAAAGAATCAAACAAGTAAAAAAAAGGTATAGATATACTATACCTATAGTATACATAGTTGAAGGGGCAGAAATACCCCAAGATGCATTAGATACA